ATATAATGCATAAAAGGATCTTTGAAGAACCGTAGGGTTTTCTGAGAATAATTCCGACATACATTTATAAGATGTTCCATTTTTCCATAGAAATGTCTTCGATCAAGAAAGCTTCCGAAAGATGTTGATTGTAAATAATAGGATTGTTTACGAAGAAAAACTACTAAAAATTCGAATTCAAATACATAAGAATTATAGAAGAACCAAAAAAATTTTTTATTTTCTTTTGAAAAAGCGTAACTAGATTTATTCGGAATAATAAAACTATTCCAATTATCATAGTTATGGAGAAAGAATCGCAAAAAATGCAAAGAGGGTACATCTTGGACCCAGCATTGAAGGGTTTGAACTAGGGTTTCCATATGAATGGGATGGGGTATTAATATTTCTGACACATAATTTAAATGTGAAAATTTGTCCTCTAAAAAAGGAAATATTGAATGAATAGATCGTAAATTGTGAGATTTTGGTATTTTTTTTTCTTTGGAAGAAAATCCTAATTGCAGCGAGAATGGAATTTCCACGATGGCTGCAAAACCTTCTGATACCATTTGAGAAAAAAACGGGGAATAAAAAAAAAGGTTGCGCCCAATGGATCGATTTTGGTTAGAATCATTAATTGAATAAACCAAATAATTCTGTTGATACATTCGAGTAATTAAACGCTTCACAAGTACTGAACTAGATTTATTGTCACAACCCAAAAATTCTACGGGTTCGTCAAAAATCGAACCGTTTAAACCATGACCATAAGCAATCGTATAAATATACTCTTGAAAGAGAAGCGGATATAAAAAGTATTGCCGCCTAGATCTATATTTTTCTAAATACCCTTGGAATTCTTCCATTTACATTTCCCTACTTGAAACAAAACGGAGGCAGGGGTGTTTCTTGGGCTATCAAATGATACATAGTGTAATATGGTCAGAACGAGGTTATGTATTATTGATATATTTACATTTACATTATAGTAAGAAAAATTTATACCCCGAAGACGGAGAGTCCAATCAACAGATCTCTTTCCCCCTCTTTTCTAAACAATCGGTTTTTGTTCGGTATACTTAAAAGAAGTTAATAAATCCTTTATTTTTGCAACCGGATTACTCTTTTGATTTTGGAATCAAATTCTACTCTATTTAATTTAAATTTAATTTATCAAAATACTGTTTCTTCTACACATATGTCTACGCCAATCCATAATTAAGGAATAATTAGGATTGAAAAAAAAAGAATCAATAGTCCAACCATGGAAGAGAAGAACCTTTTCCCGAATCAGGCACTAATCTATTTTTAACATCTAATTAGATCAGGTAATCATTCAAATTAAGAACATAAGCTCGTTGCTTCTTGTTTTACCATAATTGGAGCCATAGGACTCTATCCATTTATTCACTAGACCTTGCTGTAAATATGAATTCACTTTGTCCCATTCCAAACACAATATTTTGTGTTTTATAATGATCCATTAAAGATAAAATAAACTTAAAGTTCTTATTTAAGAAAAATATTTCACTAAATATGTTTTTTCATTACTTTTTTTAATGTTTTAATGCATTTTTTTTATTACGACATGCTGTTTTTTCCTTCATTACCCTTCAGGATCAGTCGTGGTCTTATAGACTCTACCAATAGTCTGGACGAATTCTTCACTTCACCCAAATGTGTAAAAGATCATAGTCGCACTTAAAAGCCGAGTACTCTACCATTGAGTTAGCAACCCGTATAAATATGTAGATACGATCGAAATGAAAAATAAAAATTAATGGAATTGCACTAAAAGACCCCAGCAAAATCAAAACATTGAATTAGCAATAAATCGAAAAGAAATATTTTCTAATCAATTAGAAACATCAAAATGCAAATACAAAAAAAGGGACGGATCGTATTAAAAAACAACGGATTTCCCGTTTCTACGGGAAATTTGCTTTACTTTAACGCCTATTTTCTTTATCAAATTTCTTATTTTCGTGAAGAAAATAGGTCCCTTATTTATACCAGTAAATTCGACAAACCCACCATTTATTTTTGGCTGAAGTGAAGAAAAAATCCAATATGGACAAATAAAAATAGATCTTTTTTATCTATGATCGAATTATATTTGTTCAATACACCATTGTCAATATGAATGTTGATAAAACAAATCAAATTAAGTAAATGTAAATAAAATAAGGCCTTGTGTTGGATTGGCACAAGATAAATAAGAAAATTGACTCGAAACAAATAAAAAAGAAGTGGAGACAAAATCTCGAGCTCATTCAATCAATAGAAGTATAACAAGCAAAATGGATCCCACACTTGTCACTAGATTCCCACAACATAAAAAAAAAAAATAAATTAACTCGAAGCTACTTCTTTAAATTTAAATAATTCCGCCTTCCTTAAAATATCACGAACAGTTACAGTAGGTTGAGCGCCGTTTTCAAGGAAATACAGAATAGCGGGAACATTTAAATAAGTTTTATTTTTTATCGGATCGTAAAACCCCACTTTTCGAAGGTCTCTTCCTTCTCTTCGGGATCGAACATCAATTGCAACGATTCGATAGATGGCTCATTGGGATAGATATGGATAAACAACGCCCCCCCTAGAAACGTATAAGAGGCTTTCTCCTCATACGGCTCGAGAAGAAAAGATTCTTATTTCCGTATATAAATAATGGTCAATTTAAATTAATATACAAATAAAGAAATCTCATTCGTACTCATAACTCAAGTAGAATAATTCTGAAAGAGTTCCAGCGGAAATCCTTAACCATTCATTTCTTGAGTCGTCTCTAACCTCTTTTGTTTGTCTCGTCTCGAATCTATTTTTATTACTCATTCTGATCCAATTGTTAAGACAATTGAAAATAGTGTTTCCTTGTTCCGGAATCTTTTATCTTTGCTTGTTGAAATCATTGGGTTTAGACATTACTTCGGTGATCTTTACTCTTTTCAAATTCAAAGAGGCAGCAACATACCTTTTGTTTTTTTATTTTTTTCTACTCTATAGAAAATAGAAAGAAATACGAATTTTTTATTTCTTTATAATACATTGATCGAAACGGTTTTCTTCATTCTTAATAAATCTTACTTTTTCTCAAACTTATTTGAATTTTCACCTTTCAATTTGTATATTGAGGATATACTTACAAAGTTGGTCCGACTTATTGATTGTCATTAACCCTAGATTCTTCCTCCTAAAAAATGAATCAATCCTTTCTGCTCGAGCTTCATCATGTACTATTTAGATTGAAATCCAACAGAAATTAGGTTCCCGGTGGAACAGAACAAACTATGTCGAGCCGGGAGCATCTTTATTTTTATGGAAAATGGTGGATGTAAGAATCCACAGCAGATCATGTCCTTCAAGTCGCACGTTGCTTTCTACCACATCGTTTCAAACGAAGTTTTACCATAACATTTCTCTAATTTTATTTCGAACCGATATGGAATTGATTCAATTTGGATGAAATCATGAATAGTCATTGGCTCAACAATTATAATATATATTATAACATTAATTTACTATTACTAAATATATGCATATAGTCTAATAATCTAGTAGTACTAGTAGTAAGAGTAGTAAGACTTATTTATATCTTCAACGGATTGTTCGGGACAGTCAATCAGGAAGGATCACATTTTTTTTCTCGAACAAATAAACTATAAACCTTACAAAGAAAGGAGTCCCAATCCCGAAACAAAATCAATTTTGAACCAAAAAACTATTCCAATGACCTCGGAGAGTTCGGGGTTTATTGATAAGATAAATTTCTCGCACCTGCTCGAGTACCAAGGATTCATAAATCTGAAAGAGAAAATCATAACCAACAAACAATTCTGACTGCGATTAATCGTGGATATTATATTTAAGTAATTTAGATCACGGGGCCTTTTCACTTAACCGAAGAAGGGCTGTTATTACTAAAATAGACGATGAATAGAAAATATTCAAATAATACATATGTTTATTATGATATATATAATATGGTTATGGGATTGTGAATGGACCTTGTTCATTTTTTTTTCTTTCGGATTCAAGAATCTTTTCACTAATTCCATAAAGTCAACCAAATGGAATCCCCAATTTCTACATTACCATTACATTAATTTCCAATTATTGATTTGAACCCGAGAATATCAAAAAAATTAGGTTCGGATCAATTCGTTTTTCCTAATTTTGACTTCCATTTTTTCATTCTAAAAATGTATTTTTAGCGAATCATCCACATTCGGGCTATGCTCTTATTGTCCATATTGATATTGAAGTTAGTTACTTAGAGAAACAAACTTCAATATCATGAAATGTGAATTCTCACAAAATGCATTTTGAATAGAAATATCAAAGAAGGGTATCTTTATTCTCTATCCCCCAAACAAACCCTAAAAAAAAATGCAAATAAGATATTTATTTCTACCCACAATTAACACCCGAATTACATTTATCAGAAACGATCTGGGACGGAAGGATTCGAACCTCCGAATAACGGGACCAAAACCCGGTGCCTTACCGCTTGGCCACGCCCCATTTCTATTCGACACTAAACTAATAAACAATAATATTAGCATTGTCCGTTCGTCAATTCCAGTCCCAATACATATTAGATATCTTATTGCTAGTATTTCACACATGTAAAATGTAGACATATAAAATAAAAAAAATTCATTGATCATTGTATGGAATTCAATTAAGATATTGTATGAAAGTGCAATTCCTTGTATTCTCATTTGAGAATTGAAAAAAAAATTGGATTTGGAAGAGTTCAAAGAAAAAAAGATTTTTTTGAACTGCCCTTTTCTTTATTCCCTTGGTTAAAGTAACTCATTCAAAATCAAATTATATAATCGACAAGAACAAAATGTTTGTTATGCTTAATATCTTTAATTTAATCTGTATCCATCTTAATTCTGTCCTTTATTCGAGTAGTTTTTTCTTCGCCAAATTGCCTGAGGCTTATGCCTTTTTCAATCCAATAGTAGACTTTATGCCCGTCATACCCGTACTCTTTTTTCTCTTAGCCTTCGTTTGGCAGGCTGCTGTAAGTTTTCGATGAAATCTTTAATACTCTTCTAAATTCATGATTTTTTTTCAGAAAAAAAAAAGTTTCTAAAAATTAATAAGATCAGATAAATCTTTCATTATGAACCCCCGATTCAAAAGTGGAATTTTCGTATATTGAATAACTGTAATAATAAATTTGGATTAATGGATTTCCCTGTTCGGACCTTCCAGCAAATCAAATAAGGACTTTATTTGATTCTCCCCAATACAATACCTAATTGTGGATATAACAAGAAATTTTTGATAACGAAAGAATCTTATTACAAAGAAAGAAATTTGTAATAATTACTTTTTTTTCAAAACAAAAACACTTCATTTTTTTAGGTGTCATACAAAATGGCATATGTGGTACAAAAAAAATAGGCAATCTATTCTTCCTTTCAAAAAAATGATCTTATCCTGGAGATTGTGTAATGCTTACTCTAAAACTCTTCGTTTATACAGTAGTGATATTCTTTGTTTCTCTATTCATCTTCGGATTCTTATCTAATGATCCAGGACGCAATCCCGGACGTGAGGAATAAACATAAAAAAGAGATTTGTAGTTTTTTCTTGCTTTTTTCTGAATTCTTTTTTCTTATTATTTTATCTATTCCATACATCTTATTATAATAAAATTAAGGGATTGGTATTTTTTTGAATTAGAAATAGAAAGTCTCGAGCGATCAGAGAGAGCGGAGAGAGAGGGATTCGAACCCTCGGTACAAATAACTCGTACAGCGGATTAGCAATCCGCCGCTTTAGTCCACTCAGCCATCTCTCCAAATTCAAAAAGAAAAAAATGTTTATGTAATCTGACACGTGAAGTTGAAGTAAAGATTAATCAAAAAACCTCGGTTTCTTGCTTATTTCTTATTAGAAATTAGAATTAGAAGGATATAAAAAAATAACAATATATAAACCAATATATAACATAACGAAGGATAATATATATATATATATATGATATATGAAATGATATATGAAAAATAAAATAGATAAAAATAGATAAATATATAATATAAAACATATATAAATATAAAATAAAAAGAGAAAATAAGAAAGATAATATATACATATTAAGATATCTAAAAATTGGATCAACAATTCAATTTATATAATAATTCGAAAGAGATATCACAAATAGAAAGAATATCTTACTTCTTTTATTTTGTACAAAAGGTTTATTCCCCCGGCCCGATTAAGTACTGGAGTACTGGCCGGGCCATTACTTCTTTTTTTGTTCCAATGAATCTAGCTCAAACAATTTAATCATGATTTGATATCAAATCATAAATACTTGTTATTAAAGCAGCAACAAGGGCAATTTCCATCCCCATTCCTATTATTAAGAATGAATATTTTATTATTTTTTTTTTCTTCAAGTTTCTCGGGGGCAAAATACATGTCAACGCTAGAATTTTCATGATTCTGATGCTATCTTGATTGTGTCTCATCCCTTTGTTCGACAAACGGCCCTCAATTTATATACAATAATCAAATTGTAGCGGGTATAGTTTAGTGGTAAAAGTGTGATTCGTTCTATTAAAAACTGAAATAGTTAAGGGGTCTTTCGGTTTTTTTTTTCATATTCCGAATCAAAACTTTATTTCTTAAAAAGGGTTTAATCCCTTGCCTCTCAATGGCATATTTGAGGAAGAATATACATTCTCACGGTTTGTATCCAAGGGTCAATTAGAAATTGAATAAAGAAAAAATGGATTATGGGGTCGCGAAGCATAATTTTTTTGAATTCGATCAACTCTTCCAATTGAATAAGTATGAGTAAAAAATCCATGGATGAAGATCCAAAAGTTTATTTCCAATCGTAACTAAATCTTCAATTTTAGTGTCGTAAAAGGGTAATTGAAGCCAATAGCTAGAAAACGATAGTTTTGGTTTACTAGAGCCGTCGTCATATTGTTTAAGCTCGGTGGAAACCAAATTCTTTTCCTCAGGATCGTTAGAATAGAAATAGGGAACGAAGTAACTAGACTAGGCGGATTTGATATAAGCCTCCTCCTCTGGAAGGATCATCTAGAAAGCAAGTTACCTTGTATGCATTCAGACAGAAAAGCTGACATAGGTGTTATGGGTCCATTTATTCTCTTTATTCTCTGATAATATGTCGATTTTCCATAAAGGAGCCGAATGAAACCAAAATTTCATGTTCGGTTTTGAATTAGAGACGTTAAAAAAATCAACCAACGTCGACTATAACCCCTAGCCTTCCAAGCTAACGATGCGGGTTCGATTCCCGCTACCCGCTTCATATTCCTTATTACATTATACATCATCAATTTTGATATACTATGCATCTTTTTCTATTCCCTAAATTACATTATACATCATCAATTTTGATATACTATGCATCTTTTTCTATTCCCTAAATTACATTATACATCATCAATTTTGATATACTATGCATCTTTTTCTATTCCCTAAAAAAAAAAAAAAAATAAAGATTTTCTGCGCAAT